GGCTAAATATGTTGGATTTTTTAGCATTGAGAAATTTGTCATAAAATTAGTAGAGATTTTTAGGCTAATATTTGTAAGTTTCCGGTGAATTGATGTGATATATATATATATATATATATATAACGCGGATGGCTAACCATAACTCAACCTATTAGCTCGCACGTTCTCGGGCCTTCCTTGGTTTCGGGGTTTGACAAGGAGAACAGGATTCGGTGAGCGTAGGGGGGTAGGGGGGTTTGACGCGCGTAAGCCAAAAGGGGGGCATATCTATATCAGGGTTAATTGAAGAAAGATAAATATGTTATGCACTTGATAGAGTATAATGTAATTCTTAAGTTATGTCTTTCAATGATGAATGATATTTAATTCATGCAAGGAAATGTACAATCTTGACATATTACTTGAGCCTGCACTCTGAAATGTAATTGAAAGGAAACCAAAAAAGAGAACCCCTATGCATTTACATGAACGCCCGGCATGTTGGGTAACGAGGAGTATGTAATCCCACCATTAATCAGATGCAAGTATAATTAACCGAAGGTGGAGTCTTAATAGTATGTACCTGAAATAGGAACCAGATGCAAGGAATAGTTCACAGTGTGCTACCCCCACATATTGTGTCCCTGGTTCTATCATGGGTAATATGCCTTACATAATAAGGTTGGTGGGCTCTTACTACATTAAGATTGTGACTCGAAATGTGGGTTGGGTATTTCAAGGAAAGAGTTGTGTGCCATATCTAGGGGAATAATCTATTTCCCAGCTTAAAATAAATTATTTCTGAGTTTCACAATTTGCTTCATGTACGACTTGGACGTTAGTACTTGCTTTTAGGTTAAGATAAATGAATGGTGATAATACATATATATGCGCTAACGCAATAAATACATATATGCACTAATGCATATATGTATTCATTGTATGGTTACTACCAGAAGATAGTTTAATTTAGAATTCTGGCTTTGGGAGCCAGGGGTGGGAGTTAAAATCTCCTTCTTTTGGGCGCTAGGAGGGGGTTTAACCCTCGATCTTCGGATTACAAGACCGATGCTTTCAAGCTAAGCTACTAGGGCAAGCTCATTTCAGTGCCTTGTTTTCTACTCACCCTGCTAGGGGTACAAGGATAAGGAAGAGTGCAAAGTATAGTGTGGATGCGATTTGGCCAATAATGACGTAGGGGTGTTCTACAGGTATACCCCCGATTCATGTCAAGATAAGCATATCTGCTACTAGTGTTCAGAATAGGAATTGGGTCATAGGGCGAAAGGTGGGTCCTCGTTGTTTTGAGGTATGTAGAATTGGGACAACTATTAGCACTAGAATACTAAATAGTAGCGCTAGAACCCCTCCTAGTTTGTTCGGGATAGATCGAAGAATGGCATAGGCAAATAGGAAATATCATTCTGGCTGAATATGTGGTGGGGTGACTAATGGGTTTGCGGGAGTGAAGTTGTCTGGGTCGCCCAATAGGTTTGGAGAGAATAATGCTAATGATGTAAGAGCTAGTAACATAACCACAAATCCGAGCAAATCTTTATATGAAAAATATGGGTGGAAGGAAATTTTGTCTGCGTCGGAATTTAGCCCGGCCGGATTGTTTGATCCGGTTTCGTGTAGAAAGAGCAGGTGGAGGACGGTTGCGCCGGCGATGACAAATGGGAGAAGGAAGTGGAATGCGAAGAACCGTGTGAGGGTTGCGTTGTCTACTGAGAAGCCGCCCCAGATCCATTGAACAAGGGTATCTCCTATGTAGGGGACGGCTGATATCAGGTTAGTAATTACTGTGGCGCCTCAGAAAGACATTTGTCCTCATGGGAGAACATAGCCTACAAAGGCGGTTGCCATAACTAATAGCAGTAGTACTACGCCAATGTTTCAGGTCTCTTTGTAAAGGTACGATCCATAGTATAGTCCTCGGGCAATATGCATATAAATACAGATAAAGAAGAAGGATGCTCCGTTGGCGTGTAGACTTCGGATGAGTCAGCCATAGTTAACGTCCCGGCAGATGTGAGCTACTGACGAAAATGCAGTTGAGATGTCAGACGTGTAATGCATGGCTAGGAATAATCCTGTAAGGATTTGGGTAATTAAACAGAGACCAAGGAGAGATCCGAAATTTCAGAGAGCTGAAATATTAGAGGGTGTTGGGAGATCAACTAATGCATGATTAGCGATTTTTATTAGCGGGTGGGTTTTTCGTAGGCTTGCCATTAAGTTCTTGTAGTTGAATACAACGGTGGTTCTTCAAATCACAGGTTTCGGTTAGAGTCCGAGCAGGAATTATGACTTACTTTGTGTTTTTGTTATTATTGATTCTAATTGTGGGTTTAATTGCTGTTGCTTCTAATCCTACGCCTTATTTTGCTGCTTTAGGTTTGGTAGCTGCAGCTGGGGTTGGGTGCGGAGTGCTTGTTAACTGTGGGGGATCTTTCTTATCCCTTGTTCTTTTTTTAATTTATTTAGGGGGTATGCTCGTTGTATTTGCTTACTCGGCAGCTTTAGCCGCTGAGCCTTTTCCAGAAGCTTGGGGGAGTCGTTCGGTGGCTGGTTACGTTCTAGTTTATTTGGTTGGAGTTATTTTGGCGGCTGGGACGTTCTGGGGCGGCTGATATGAGGGTTCTTGGGTAGTCGTTGATGGTTTGAAGGAATTCTCTATGCTACGGGGAGATGTAGGGGGGGTGGCGATAATATACTCTTTTGGGGGTGCGATGTTAGTAGTTTGTGCATGGGTGCTGCTTTTGACGTTGCTTGTAGTGTTGGAGCTAACACGAGGTTTGAGCCGCGGAACTCTTCGAGCAGTTTAGATAAGGAGGATGAAGAGGACGGCTAGGATTATGGTTAAAAGAAAGATGGTTAAGAATGTCTTAATTGTCCCTGGACGAATGTCATTTATCATTTTCGCAAGTGCTATTTGAGTAAGCGTGAATGATTTTGGGCCTGATATCTCTAATCATGTTTGGTCAAACTTGGTAGCAGCTGATTGCCCTAGGGTCAAGTTGGCTTTCGGTGACAGTCGTTGCATTAGTGAGGGGAAGTACCCTAACATATTAGAGAACCGGTGTGTGGCGGCTGGGGGGGAGGACTTGGCTGGGCCGTTGGCTTTTGCTGCAAGTTCTATGGCCACTAGGAGCCCGATGATGGTTACGATAAGGGCGGATAATTTCAAGGTAAGTGGTATCGTTAAAACGGGTGTCTTTTGGGGTAGGAAGTTAAGAGTAATAATAAGGCCTGCAACAATGCTTCCTCAGGCAAGTCGTTTAATGGGGTTAACTATTAGTGGGTTATCCTCGCTGATGGGTGACAGTGGTAAGAGGCGGGGGGTTCCTATGGTAACAAAGTAGACAAGCCGGAAGCTGTACACCGCAGTAAAGGAGGTGGCAACTAGTGTTAGGGTTAAGGCTCAGGCGTTAAGGTAAGAGGTGTTTAGGGCCTCAATAATAGCATCTTTTGAGAAAAATCCGGCCAGGAAGGGGGTGCCTGTTAATGCCAGGCTGCCGATTGTAAGGCAGGTTGAGGTGACAGGCATAAGTTTGTGGAGGCCCCCTATTTTGCGAATGTCTTGCTCATCGTTAAGACTATGAATAATTGAGCCGGAGCACAGGAATAGTATGGCTTTGAAGAATGCGTGCGTACAGATGTGAAGAAATGCTAGTTGTGGCTGGTTTAGGCCAATTGCAACCATCATTAAGCCAAGTTGGCTAGATGTTGAGAAGGCCACGATCTTCTTAATGTCATTTTGGGTTAGGGCACAGGTGGCTGTAAATAGGGTGGTTAGTGCGCCCAAGCAGAGGCAGGCTGTTAGTGCTAGTTCATTATCTTCCAGAAGGGGGTGAAGGCGGATTAATAGGAAGATCCCGGCAACGACTATGGTGCTCGAGTGGAGTAGGGCTGACACTGGTGTAGGGCCCTCCATGGCAGACGGCAGCCAGGGGTGGAGGCCGAATTGGGCCGATTTTCCCGTAGCTGCAAGGATAAGTCCTATAAGAGGGACTGTCATGTTGAAGTTTTTGGAGAGTAAAAAAATTTGTTGTATATCTCAAGAGTTTAGGTGAATTGCGAACCATGCTATGGTGAGAATTAGTCCGATGTCTCCTACACGGTTGTAGATTACGGCCTGAAGAGATGCTGTGTTGGCGTCCGCTCGTCCGTGTCACCATCCAATTAGTAGGAAGGACATAATCCCAACACCTTCTCAGCCAATAAATAGTTGAAATATATTGTTAGCTGTAACAAGGGTGATTATAGCCACGAGGAACAAGAGTAGATACTTAAAGAATCGGTTCATGAGGGGGTCGGAGTGCATGTACCATAGTGCAAATTCTAGAATTGATCAGGTGACATAGAGCGCAATCGGGATAAAGATAAGGGAATAGTGATCAAACTTGAAGCTAATGCTTGTGTCGAATACTTGTGTATTTATTCATTGTCAATTTGTAGTAACATTTCCTAGGTCTTGATAAAGAAAGATCATAAGAGGTAGTAGGCTAATAAAAAATGCCATGCTAACGGCGGTTTTGACGTGCGTGGCTGCTCATTGCGGTTCTTGTGGTTTGGGGCTTAGGGTTGTTAGTAGGGGGAATACGAGTGTTACGAGTACTAGGATTAGCGAGGACGACATGATTAGCGTTGTAAAGGTCATAGCTTTTGCTTGGATTTGCACCAAGAGTTTTTGGTTCCTAAGACCAGCGGATGGGCTGTTATCCTTCAAAAGCGTAAGGAAGCCGGGGATTTTAACCCCGGCACATAAGTATTAGCAGTACTTACTGATTTCTGTCCCCCCTTGGTTAGTAAGGAGATTTTAACTCCTGTCTTTAGAATCACAATCTAATATTTTGGTTAAACTATACTTACTAGAAACATCACCCTCATATTAGTTCTGGTTTTGCTACAAGGAGGAGTACTGGGATAAGGTGAAGAGCTATTAGTAGGTGCTCTCGGGTGTGGAACGGTGGAAGTTTCACAATATGATTGGGGGTGGGACCGCGTTGAGACATGAGGAATATATAAAGTGAGTAGGCTGCGGTGATTAGTGTTCCTAGCCCTGTAAGTGCGATAGTTCAGGGAGATCAGTTAAATAGGGTTGTGATAATCATAAGCTCTCCTATTAGGTTTGGGAGAGGGGGGAGTGCTAGGTTGGCTAAGTTTGCAATGAATCACCATACTGCCGTTAGGGGGAAGATTACTTGTAATCCGCGTGCAAGGATCATAGTGCGGCTATGTGTCCGTTCGTAGGCTGTGTTAGCCAGGCAAAATAATATTGAGGATACTAGGCCATGCGCAATTATTAAAATGATTGCTCCTGAAAATCCCCAGGGGGTTTGAACTAGGATGCCTCCTGCGACGAGTCCTATGTGACTTACGGAAGAGTAGGCAATTAGTGATTTAAGGTCAGTTTGTCGGAGACAAATGGATCCGGTTATGATGATGCCTCATAGTGCAAGAATAATAAAGGGGTAGACCAGCTCTTTAGAGAGGGGGTCTAGTATAATTATCATTCGTATTATCCCGTATCCCCCCAGCTTTAGCAGGACGGCTGCTAGCACTATTGATCCTGCAACAGGGGCTTCTACATGTGCTTTGGGTAATCAAAGGTGTACCCCGTATAGTGGCATTTTTACTAGGAAAGCTAGTAAGCAGCCTGCTCATCAGATTTTATGGCCTCAAGAGGTTAGTTCCAGTGGTTGAGCATATTGAATGACTAGTATAGAGAGAGTCCCTGTGGACTGTTGAAGTAAGAGGAGGGCGACCAAAAGCGGGAGGGACCCGGCTAGAGTATAAAACAGGAAATATGTGCCTGCGCTGAGGCGCTCAGTTTGGTTTCCTCAGCGAGTAATAATAATAAGGGTGGGGATTAAAGTGGCCTCAAATATAATATAAAACATAATAATCTCGGTGGCGCCAAATGCCATAATCAGGAAGGTTTGGAGGGAGGTGAGAAGAATGATGTATAGGCGCTGGCGACTGATTGGTTCAGCGTTAATATGGTTTTGACTAGCCAAGATTATAAGGGGGAGGAGTCAGCATGTTAGTACTAAAAGAGGGGTAGACAGGGGGTCGGTGGCCAGATATGTGTTGGATGTGGCCCATCCGGCTTCTGACGTTCATTTAAGTCATGTAAGGCTGACTAGGGCGATGGTGAGACTGTGGGTGGCGGCTGCGGTTCACAATCATTTAGAGGGGGTTAATCAGATTGTTGGCAATAATATGATCGTAGGGACTAATACTTTTAGCATTGTAAGAGATTGAGGTTTTGTAGGCGGTCGGTCCCGTGTGTGCGGGTGGTGGCAACTAAGAGTGCAAGGCCTGTGCTTGCTTCACAAGCGGAAAATGCCAGCAATAACATAGGGGCTGTGGAGAAGCTTGTTGATTCGAATTGCAGTGTCCACAGGGCCAATGCAATAAATAGGGATAGTATTATTCCTTCTAGGCATAGTAGCGCGGAGAGAAGATGCGTGCGATGAAATGCTAACCCTATGAGCCCGAGAATAAAGGCTGAGCTAAAGCTAAAATGTACTGGTGTCATAAGGGGGTCGTGGACTTAAACCACGATGTTCTGAGCCGAAATCAGAGATCTTTTCTTGGATTAACTCCCTATTCCGCTCATTCCAGGCCCCCTTGGGTTCATTCATAAATTAGTCCGAGGGTTAGTAATATTAGAACTGTGGCGGCTCAAAATAATGTTGCGGTTGGGCTATGGAGTTGATCCCCCCAGGGCAGGGGGAGGAGGAGGGCAATTTCAAGGTCAAATAAGAGGAATAGAATGGCTACTAAGAAAAATCGTAAGGAGAAGGGGAGTCGGGCAGAGCCTAGCGGGTCAAACCCGCATTCATAGGGGGAGAGCTTTTCTGCGTCCGGGTTTATTTGTGGTAATCAAAAGGATACAATTGCTAGGACTGACGATAGGGCTATTGTAATAGCAAAAACAGTTGTAATTAGATTCATTATCTTTCCCTGGGGTTTAACCAAGACTAAATGATTGGAAGTCACTTGTACTAATTTAATACTAGAAAGATATGAGCCTCATCAATAGATGGATACGTAGAGGAAAAGTCACACTACGTCGACAAAGTGTCAATATCAGGCAGCGGCTTCAAAGCCAAAGTGATGTTCTGACGTAAAGTGGTATTGAATTTGGCGTAGGAGGCAGACTGCTAGGAAAGTTGAGCCGATAATAACATGTAGTCCATGAAATCCTGTGGCTACGAAAAATGTGGCGCCGTAAACGCCGTCGGCAATCGTAAAAGGTGCTTCATAATATTCTATGGCTTGGAGGGCAGTAAAATAAAGTCCTAGGAGGATTGTAAGTGTGAGGGACTGAATGGCTTGTTTACGGTCACCTTCTATAATACTATGGTGGGCTCACGTAACTGTTACCCCAGACGCTAACAACACGGCAGTGTTGAGAAGTGGCACCTCAAATGGGTCTAGCGTAATAACTCCCGTGGGGGGTCAACATCCCCCTAATTCAGGGGTAGGCGCTAGGCTTGAGTGGTAAAAGGCTCAAAAGAAGCCGAGGAAGAAGAATACTTCGGAGGTAATGAATAGAATTATCCCGTAACGTAGTCCTTTTTGTACTGGCGGGGTGTGGTGACCTTGAAAGGTCCCCTCGCGAATAATGTCACGTCATCATTGAAATATTGTAAGAAGTAGAAGAACTAGTCCAAGAGTTATAAGTGTTATCGAATGAAAATGAAACCAGATTGCTAGGCCGGATGTTATTAATAGAGCACCGACGGCTCCGGTTAGTGGTCATGGGCTTGGATCAACCATATGATATGCATGTGCTTGGTGGGCCATTAGATATTTTCCTGTAGGTAGAGGCTAAGGAGTAATACGAATACGTAGGCTTGAATTATTGCTACTGCGACCTCTAAAAGTGTTAGTAAAAATAGAACTGCGGCGGTCAGGATCGCCACCGTTGGCATCAAAGGTAGAAGTACGAATACGGCTGTGGCGATAAGTTGAATTAGTAAGTGGCCTGCAGTTAAGTTAGCTGTAAGTCGGACCCCAAGGGCTAGTGGTCGAATAAATAGGCTAATAGTCTCGATAATAATTAGAACAGGGATCAGAGGGATGGGGGTTCCTTCTGGTAAAAGGTGTCCAAGGGCGACTGTTGGTTGATTTCGCATGCCAATAATAACTGTGGCAAGTCATAGTGGGACAGCGAGTCCTATGTTTAAGGACAGTTGTGTCGTCGGGGTAAAGGTATAGGGTAGAAGTCCTAGTATGTTAATAGTAATTAGGAACACCATCAATGAGGCTAAGAGTAATGCTCACTTATGTCCGCCCACGTTTAAGGGTATTATTAGTTGATTAGTAAACCGGTTAATTAATCACGTTTGGACGGTGATAAGGCGGCTATTTATTCAGCGAGATGGGGGAGTTGGGTACAGTACCCATGGCAGTGCAATTGCAATGGCGATTAGTGGAATGCCTAAGAAGGAGGGGCTTGCAAATTGGTCAAAAAAGCTTACTATCATGGTCAGGTTCAGGAGTCAGTTTTATGTTGTTCTTTACTTATAGGGGCTGGTTCATTAGGTGTTAAGTTATTTAGAATTTTGGTCGGGATAACAGTAAGGAATACCGCTCATGAAAATACTAGAACTGCGAATCAGGGGTCGGGGTTAAGTTGGGGCATGTCACTAGAGGTGGTCGGTAGTCACCAAACTTTGGCTTAAAAGGCCAACGCTTTGTCCAATAATTAGCTTCCTAGTGAGGCGTCTTCTAGTATTAATGAGGATCAGCTTTCGAAATGCTTTAGTGGGACAGCCTCAACTACGATAGGTATAAAGCTGTGGTTGGCTCCGCAAATTTCAGAGCACTGTCCATAAAACACCCCTGGCCGGGAGGCGATAAAAGCAGTCTGGTTTAATCGACCAGGGACTGCGTCTATTTTTACACCTAAAGATGGGACGGCTCAAGAGTGTAATACGTCCTCGGCAGACACTAGTACACGAACCGGTGACTCTATCGGTACTACCATTCGGTGGTCTGTTTCTAGCAGCCGGAACATGCCGGGCGTGAGATCTTGTGTTGGAACTATATAAGAGTCAAAGCCTAGGTCTTCGTAGTCCGTGTATTCGTAGCTTCAATATCATTGATGTCCCATAGCTTTGATCGTTAGGTGGGGGTCATTGATTTCATCTATGAGGTATAAAATCCGAAGGGAGGGGAGGGCGATTAGGACTAAAATAACAGCTGGTAGAACGGTTCATACAATTTCGATTTCTTGGGAGTCTAAAATATATTTATTTGTAAGTTTGGTTGAGACTATCGCAACAATAATATAGAGCACTAAGGTGCTAATTAAAAATACAATTATTAGGGCGTGATCGTGGAAGTGAAGAAGTTCTTCTATAACGGGTGATGCCGCGTCTTGGAATCCTAGTTGTGTGGGATGTGCCATTAAGCCTTGGGCTTAAGACATACAGGGGTTTAACCTGCGATTCCACCTCGACAAGGTGGTGTAATGTTCGTATTTTACTAATGTCTTTAGAAGAAAGTGACAGAGTGGTTATGTGACTGGCTTGAAACCAGTACATGGGGGTTCAATTCCTCCCTTTCTCGTTAGTTTGATTGAACTTGAACAAATGCTGGTTCCTCGAATGTGTGGTATGGTGGGGGGCAGCCGTGAAGCCATTCTACATTTGTTGTAGTTAGTTCTACTGAGGATACTTCTCGTTTGGCGGCGAAGGCTTCTCAGAGAATGAACAGGAACATGATTACTGCTACTAATGAAATAAGTGATCCAATAGAGGATACTGTGTTTCACAGTGTGTAGGCATCAGGGTAGTCAGAGTATCGTCGTGGTATACCTGCTAGGCCTAGGAAGTGTTGAGGGAAGAACGTAAGGTTCACACCAATAAACATTACTGCAAAATGGATTTTTGTTCAGGTGCTATTTAAGGTGTAACCTGAAAATAGTGGGAATCAGTGAACAAAGGCTGCTATAATGGCAAATACGGCACCTATTGACAATACATAGTGGAAGTGGGCAACGACGTAGTATGTGTCATGTAGTACAATATCAAGCGAGGAGTTAGCCAGAACAATCCCTGTTAGTCCCCCTACCGTAAAAAGGAAGATGAACCCCAAGGCTCATAGTATAGGGGTCTCTCATTTAATGGAACCTCCGTGGAGTGTAGCAAGTCAGCTAAATACTTTAACGCCGGTTGGGATAGCAATAATTATTGTGGCGGATGTGAAGTAGGCGCGAGTGTCTACGTCCATTCCTACAGTGAACATATGGTGGGCTCAGACAATGAATCCAAGTAGGCCAATAGCTATTATAGCTCAGACTATCCCTATGTAGCCAAATGGCTCTTTTTTGCCGGCGTAGTATGCTACAACGTGTGAAATAATACCAAAGCCGGGTAAAATAAGAATATAGACTTCCGGGTGGCCAAAGAACCAGAATAGGTGTTGGTATAAAATTGGGTCCCCCCCGCCTGCCGGGTCAAAGAATGTGGTATTTAGGTTACGGTCTGTTAGAAGCATTGTAATTCCGGCAGCTAATACTGGCAGCGATAGGAGTAGAAGGACAGCTGTTACAAGCACGGACCACACAAATAGAGGGGTTTGATATTGAGAAATAGCTGGGGGTTTCATGTTAATAATTGTAGTAATAAAATTTACTGCGCCTAAAATAGATGATACGCCTGCTAAGTGGAGTGAAAAAATTGTTAAGTCTACCGATGCCCCTGCATGGGCGAGGTTGCCTGCAAGCGGGGGGTATACTGTTCATCCGGTTCCAGCCCCGGCTTCAACGCCAGAGGAGGCTAGTAGAAGCAGGAATGACGGTGGTAGTAGTCAGAAGCTCATGTTGTTTATTCGCGGGAATGCCATGTCGGGTGCACCGATCATTAGCGGCACCAGCCAGTTCCCGAAGCCGCCAATAAGAATTGGCATCACTATAAAGAAAATTATTACGAAGGCGTGGGCGGTAACAATAACGTTATAGATTTGATCATCGCCCAGGAGTGACCCGGGTTGACTTAACTCGGCTCGAATGAGAAGGCTTAAAGCGGTTCCCACTATTCCGGCTCAGGCACCAAATACAAGATAAAGGGTGCCAATGTCTTTGTGGTTTGTAGAAAAGAATCAGCGTGTAATTGCCACAGGTAGAGTAGCCGAGTGCCCAGGCGGTGGGTTGTAGCCCCGAAGACAGAGGTTTAATTCCTCTCCCTATCACAGCCCCGTGGTGAAGCATCACGTTGGATTGCAAATCCACAGACGCAGAATAATACCCTGCCGGGGCTTTTCCCGCCTTACTCGGCCACGGCGGGAAAAGTAGATGGATGCTCGCTGGCTTGAGCGCTTAGCTGTTAACTAAGAGTTTGTAGGATCGAGGCCTTCCCATCTAGAAAGGCCTTAGTTTAACAAAAACATTTGATTTGCAATTAGAAAATGCAAGATAGAGTCTTGTAGGTCTTATCAGGGGCTAGAAGATTTTCACTTCTGCTTAGAGCTTTGAAGGCTCTCGGTCTCGTGCTATCCTAAGCCCCTAGTTGACCAATATCATAATAGTTGGGGTCACGGGCAGAAGTCCTAGTGCTATTACAGTTGATGTGGCTAGTGGTAGAGAGGTTTGTGTGGTCCGGATCCGTCAGGGTATGGTCGAGTTGACGGTGTTGGGGGAAATAGTAAGTGTTATTGCGTAGCAGAGCCGGAGATAAAAATATAAGCTGAGAAGGGCGGCAAGGGCCATGACCGTTGCGACAAGGGGTAGGCTCTGCGTGGCCAGCTCTTGTAGAATAAATCATTTTGGCATAAATCCTGTAAGGGGGGGCAGGCCGCCAAGTGATAATATTACTAGGGCTGTGGTTATCGTTAGAGTGGGGTTTTTAGATCAGATTACTGCGAGTGTGCTAATGTTTGTAGCAGAGGAAATTTTAAGGGTGAGGAAGGCTGCGGATGTTATGAAGATATACATAATTAGTGCAAGGAGGGTGAGTTGAGGGGCATATTGGAGAATAATAACTATTCAGCCTATGTGTGCAATTGAGGAGTAGGCTAAAATTTTCCGTAACTGGGTTTGATTCAATCCGCCCCAGCCCCCCACCAATGTAGACATAAGTCCCAAGGCTGTCAGGATTAGGGGGTCGATAGTCTGGGCTGTCTGAACAATAAGGGCAAGTGGGGCAAGTTTTTGCCAGGTGGACAAGATTAGTCCTGTTAGAAGGTCCAACCCTTGTAGTACATCAGGTATCCATAAGTGTATAGGGGCAAGTCCAATTTTGAGTGCTAGGGCTGCAATAATTATTGTAGCGGCGACAGGATTTGATATGTTATCAATATTTCATTCCCCTGTAATTCAGGCGTTTGTTGTGCTTGCAAATAGGATTATGGCCGCTGCAGTAGCCTGGGTTAGGAAATATTTAGTGGTTGCCTCTACTGCGCGGGGGTGGTGGTGTTGCGCTATTAGCGGGACAATTGCTAAGGTGTTAATTTCTAGTCCTATTCAGGCTAGCAGTCAATGTGAGCTGGCAAAGGTGAGGGTGGTCCCTAAGCCCAGGCTAGACAAGAGGGTTATAAGTACGTAGGGGTTCATTGATGGAGGAGGGAGTTTAACCGTCATGTTCGGGGTATGGGCCCGAAAGCTTATTTAGCTGACCCCATCTTAGAAAGTGGTGTAGAGGAAGCACTAAGAGTTTTGATCTCTTGGGCATGGGTTCGACCCCCTTCTTTCTAAGAACTGAGGGGACTTTAACCCCTATTAGCCACTCTATCAAAGTGGTCCTTGGGCATTCGGGCACAGTTCCTAATTTACAACTGTGGGGGAAGGCCCGCTAGGGCAATGGGGAGGGAAATGTGTCATAACACCAAGGCCAGTGTCAGCGGGAGAAAGTTTTTCCAAACAAGGTGCATGAGCTGGTCGTAACGAAATCGGGGGTAGGAGGCCCGGACTCAGAGAAACATAACGGACAGAAATGCGGCCTTGATTATAAGCCCGATTGTTGTTAGTTCCGGCATGTTCGGAAGATTTGACGTTCCTAGGAATAGGACAACAGACAAGGTGTTTATTAGCAGAATATTTGCATACTCGGCCAGAAAAAACAAGGCAAAGGGCCCCCCTGCATATTCTACATTAAAGCCTGAGACAAGTTCTGATTCGCCCTCAGTTAGGTCAAATGGTGCGCGGTTAGTCTCTGCTAGGGTGGAGATATATCATATTGCAGCCAGGGGTCATGCTGGGGCTAGAAGTCAGATGCTTTCTTGGGCTGTATTAAATGTCTGTAGCGTGTAACCCCCTGAAAGTATAATTACTGAAAGGAGGATGAGTCCGAGGCTTACCTCATATGAAATTGTTTGGGCCACCGCCCGGAGGGCTCCAATTAGCGCATATTTTGAGTTTGATGCTCAGCCTGAGCCAAGGATGGAGTAAACTGCGAGGCTCGATAAGGCCAAAATAAATAAAACACCCAAATTAAGGTCAATAACGGGGTGAGGTATGGGTATGGGGGCCCACAAGGTCATTGCAAGGGTTAGTGCAAGAATGGGGGTTGCTAAAAACAGGACGGGTGATGAGGTAGATGGGCGGACAGGTTCTTTAATAAAGAGTTTCACTCCGTCGGCGATGGGTTGTAGTAGTCCGTAGGGTCCTACAACAATCGGTCCTTTTCGTAGCTGCATGTATCCCAGTACTTTTCGTTCAAGTAGGGTTAGGAAGGCCACTGCTAACAATACTGGGACAATGTAAGCGAGGGGGTTAATCAGGTGGGTTATTAGAGTGTTTAGCATGAACTGGGGAGAGGACTTGAACCTCTGATTTAAAGGGCTTAGGCCTTTCGCAATTTACCACGCTCTGCCACCCCAGTAGTGTCCTTATTTTGGACGGTAGGGGCTTTGGCCCTCCCTTTACTTAATTTATTTGGTTTCATCAATTAGGGGCGGGGCGTGCTTTAGGTATGGGCCCCTCATTTCCGATCCTTTCGTACTAGGAAAAGTAGCGTTACAGATAGAAACTGACCTGGATTACTCCGGTCTGAACTCAGATCACGTAGGACTTTAATCGTTGAACAAACGAACCCTTAATAGCGGCTGCACCATTAGGATGTCCTGATCCAACATCGAGGTCGTAAACCCCCTCGTCGATACGGGCTCTGGGAGGGGATTGCGCTGTTATCCCTTGGGTAACTTGGTTCGTTGGTCGGCTGTCAGCCGGATCATTTTTGGTCAGATATTCTGCGGCTTATAGATGTCTCTCTTAGCTTTAGGGGTTTGGCCCAGTCCACTCGGAGGCTTGTTTTTCCTCCGCGGTCGCCCCAACCGAAGGTAAAATCTCACTACCATTAAGTTCTTATGTTTTATGGGGTTGTTTAACGTGGTTGAGTCTTGTACCTTAAGCTCCAAAGGGTCTTCTCGTCTTGTACATTTATACCCGCTTCTGCACGGATAGATCAATTTCACTGACTGAAGGGGGGAGACAGTTAAGCCCTCGTCTAGCCATTCATACAGGTCTCCATTTAAGAGACAAGTGATTGCGCTACCTTTGCACGGTCAAGATACCGCGGCCGTTGAACCCGTAGTCACTGGGCAGGCTGGACCTCCTATACTCAATTTGATTGCAGGAGGCGATGTTTTTGGTAAACAGGCGAGGCTTGTATTTGCCGAGTTCCTTCCCCCTCTTTTAGTCTTTCCCTTTAAATAGCACACCAGTGTGGGGTTAACGATTAATTAATGTGAGGCCTTCTTGAGGTTTCTATTAGTCACACTACCCTCTTGGGTTGGGTTCGTTAAGCGCCAGCGGTTAGTCCGATCTGGTTTACACTTGTGCCGGGAGAAGAGCAGGTCTTCTTATTACTCATTTTAGCATAATCTCTTCCATGTGGGCATGGGTTGGTCTGATATATTTAGGGGAATAAGATGTTTTATCAGTATAATAAACTTCTTTCTGCCCGAGCTTTAACGCTTTCTGTTTAGGTGGCTGCTTTCAGGCCCACTAGAACAGTATATCTTATATATTATGATCTTTATCCACCTGTGAAGGTTGTATCCTTTGTTAAAAGGGCTGTACCCCTTTTAACTAACTCTCGCATGTTGCCCTAAGTATCTTGACGATATATTTATTGGTTTGGGGTGTGCGAGGCTGAACTTCTATCCATTTCTCAGGCAACCAGCTATCACCAGGTTCGGTAGGTCTGTCACTTCTACCCGGAGCTCTTCCCACTCTTTTGCCACAGAGACGGGTTAGCCCTAAATTAACATAGGCTGTCTCGGGGTAGCTCACCTGGTTTCGGGGCTTCAAACTAAAGGTCTCTTCGCTTGGGGTTACTGGCTAAATCATGATGCAAAAGGTACAAGGTTTAGTCTTTGTTTCTTTGTGCTTATATGGGTTATTTCACTTCTCTTTCAGCGTTCCCTTGCGGTACTTTTTCTATTGCGTAAATGAACCCTTTCTGTCTCCCATACTCAGGTAAAAAAATGGTTTAATTTGTGGTGTTGGGCCATGTCTTGTTATAAATGTTGTTGAATTATATTAATAATTAAGCTAGCTGGTTGGCTCAGGGCGATCCAATTTGCATGGATGTCTTCTCGGTGTAAGTGAGACGCTTGGCTAACTCAGCCACGCCCTGAATTTAGTCCAAGTGCACCTTCCGGTACACTTACCATGTTACGACTTGCCTCCCCTTGTCGGCGCGTTGGTGTTATATATCTTTGTTGCATTTGACAGGGGAGAGTGACGGGCGGTGTGTACGCGCCTCAGAGCCGAGTTCAAAAGGACACTCTGCTTCCTTTTTACTACTAAATCCTCCTTCAAGCACTATTTCATGTTGCACATCCGTAGTGTTCTATAATAGAAAATGTAGCCCATTTCTTCCCACCTCGTACGCTACACCTCGACCTGACGTTCTGGGTTGTGCCCATTTTGCTTACTTTTGTTGCCTTCACAGGGTAAGCTGACGACGGCGGTATATAGGCTGGGGTGACTAGAAGTGGTGAGGTTTAACGGGGGTTATCGGTTCTAGAACAGGCTCCTCTAGGGGGGTCTAAGGCACCGTCAGGTCCTTTGGGTTTCAAGCTAATGCTCGTAGTACCCGGGCGGACATCTAGTGGTAGATGGATGTCTGGGTTTATGGCTGAGCATAGTGGGGTATCTAATCCCAGTTTGTTTCTCAGCTTTCGTGGCGTCAGGTGGGCTCGTTTAAAGCTACTTTCGTATATTGGGCTTCGGACACCTAGATGCGTATGACGGCCAAGGGGCCATTTGGCTTTATTATTTTGCTCTCCCTAACCACCCTTTACGCCGTTAGATTGTCAACTAGGGCCTCTCGTTTAACCGCGGTGGCTGGCACGAGTTTTACCGGCCCTCTTAACCCTGACTAAGTCAAGTTTTCACTCATGGCTTAATATTTATCACTGCTGAATTCCCTTGGGGGTGTGGCTTGGCTAGGCGTCTTGGGCTAAAAATTTGTGCCTGATGCCCGCTCCTCGTCCCCGGGCGGGGGATTAAGGGCGTACTCACGGGGATGCGGAGACTTGCATGTGTAAGTTGGGTTAGAGCTGACAATAAGGTCGGGACCATGCCTTTGTGCATGCGGAGCTTCTCAGGGCCCATCTTAACATCTTCAGTGTTATGCTTTGTATTAAGCTACGCTAGC